AAATTAACGGTAGTACCCAGTCTTAACCCTCATAACCATTCTTAAAATAAAAAAGCCAAATAAAAGCATTAAACACATACAAACATAAAAATAACCCTCGCAACTAGTACACAAACTTAAACTAGACTCATAGTCAATATAACTTAAATAAAACACAAAACTACCTAAAAAGCAACATGCCAAAATTAATAAACTACTTATAGCACTTAAATTTCAATAAGGAACTATCCTAATATTAGGCCTATATACAGATACAAAAATAAATAAAATATAAACACCCCCTACATATACCAAACAGAAAAGTAAAGAGTATCAACTAAACCCCAAATATAAATAACTTATAAAACAACATAATAAAGAATTCAACACTAACAATAAACAATAGTACATTGTATGACTAATTAAACAAAATAAAACAAGACCTAAAAAATAAAAAAAAAATGATACAATTAATAACGCCATCTAACACTGTTTGGTAAACACCACCTATAACACGAAAAGTTATTATGCTATACATACAACAAAACAGATTACTTAATAACCTCTATAACTATTGGCATATAGCCATGACCCACTCCACATAATTCTCTACAGTAACCTACAAAAACCCCATAACGATCAGGCACAAAAAATAAAGAATTTATACGCCCCGGTATAGCATCCATCTTAATTTGAAGAGATGGCACGGCAAACGAATGTATCACATCTTCAGACGTTACTAAAAACCGATAAACAACACCATAATGTAACGGCAAAGGCTTGTCTACATGAAACCCATCCTTACACAGAAAAGAATCAAAAGAACCTTTTGAAAAATCATAAGTCCAATACCACTGACGTCCAATAACCTTAATTGTCTCTTGGGACAATTTATTTAAACCTGCTGTAATAAATTTAACGTTTAAACTACATAAAACTAACACAATAAGAGTCGGAACTATAGTTCACAACAACTCTACTGTTTGATTATCTGAACCAAATTTAACTCTACCCCCTCCTCGGGATTTCCAATACAGCATAACAAATACAAAAACAACAATAAAAACACAAAGAGCAACAACATAGCAAACTATGTCATAATACAACAAAGAAAATTTCATTACTATTAACCAAAACAAAGTTAATAATTAACCCTAGATTCATCTGGGGTTACCTTGTTACGACTTACCTCAAAATAATCGAGGGTGACGGGCGGTGTGTACCTAAGCTAAACCATTTTCACACTAACAAATTAATTTAATATTACTATCAAGTCCTAAATATTACCCAATTACAAAGGTAAACTTTATAAATGTAACGAATGAAAACCTTAGCATGCAGCACATAGACTTAGCTTAAATGTTAATACACAAATTCAAGCAACTAAGCAATAATATTAAACCAGATATACACCAACATAACCAAGGTAAATTAATAGGCGGATCGTCCTTTATAACACACCTTCCCCTGACTGGAGTAACTCACTGCCAAACTATTTTAGTTATAAAACTAAGTTATATTAAATGATTAATTAATGGGGTGTCTAATCCCTTTCATAGTGAAACCACTTATTAATGTATAAAGTATTAGTAATAAAAATAAAAAAATTTCACCTACTCTTATTTTTATCTACTTTAAATCATAACCACATAAAAGCAGAGAAAACAGAATAACCGCGGATGCTGGCACTGTGCCTAATCCCCTCTCAAATATAAAATCCTTAATAAAGCTTACGCTTAAATAAAATACTAACCGCTAATCATAAAGCCCAAATGATGCTTAAACAAGTATACAATCTATTTATGCGGTTGATTTTAAATCACTTTCTACTGCCATAGTTAAACAGATAAACAAAGCCTAGAATAAGTATTATTCACATTAGCATTTGCAATACTAAGACCAAAGGCAATAGGCTTACCAAAATAACTTGTAATCCTTTCGTACTAACAAGTTAGAATAATAGATAAGAACCGACCTGGCTCACGCCGGTCTTAACTCAACTCATGGGGGTACTCGTGGTCGAACAGACCAAAACTCCTAACTACTGCGCCAGAACATTAACCCAAGTCAACATCGAGGTAGCAAACAGTTTAATCGATAAGAACTCTAATAAACTATTACTCTGTTATCCCTAGGGTAACTTAAATCTATAAACTCAAGAAGGGTCAAAAAACAAATAAATTATTCTCACTTGCCCCAAGCAAATTCCATAAAGATCCTAGGGTCTTTCCGTCTAATTAAATAATGTAAATTCTGTATTCACATCATCAATTTCAACTAAAATTTCTATGTTAAAAACAACCTCGTCAAACCATTCAAACAAGCTCCCATTTAAAGAGCAATTAATTATGCTACCTTCGCACAGTCAAGATACTGCGGCCATTTATAACACATAGAGCAGGTCCTACCATATAAAATTCATAATATGGAAATGTTTTTAATAAACAGACGGGATGTAAATGAGAAACAAAGAAATTAATAAAATTACTTATTATATGATAATTAACCTCAATTAGTTAAATTTAGAGAAAATTTAATAATAAGCTATGTTTATAGATGAAAAGCAATTGTAACATACTCTCAAAGCAGAGGTAATTTTAACCCTATTTTCTTCTACACCTTAAAATAGCTATATACATTTACTTGATCTCTTCACCAAATAAATTTAAAAACAAACTCTTTCTCAAACAGGTATAAAGTTTAACGACTTATTTATCACAACCAGTCTTAAGTCTCAACTTACTACTTGTATCGTAAGTACTAGCCAACTTAAAACTAAATCTAAACTTTTCGGTATGCAGCCTAAGACACAAAAATCCAGATAGCATGATGCAAAAGGCACATAAACCTAAAAAACTTAATAGTTGATTTAATAAAACAGGCTCAAGGGTAAACCCACCCCTGATTTACAAAACCAGTGTTCTAATTAAACTATAAAGCCAATATTCTATAATCTACAAACAAACCTTGATTAAAAAATCTATTATGATAAGGTATAGGAGCCCAACATAAGTTTAATAACGTGGACGAACTACCATAATAACCCAAAACAACTTTCTTTTTAACTAAAGATTCCCACAATATAAACACAAAAAAACAACCACTAAAAGCTGAAATAAATGAACCAATTGAGCATAGCATATTAATCCAAGCATAACCAGACTCATAAACACAAACACGACGTGGTAAACCACATATACCAAAATAATGCATAGGGAAAAAACACAGATTAAACCCCACTTTAGACACTATGCAATGACATTGCAATAGATACTTATTTAAGCTAACTCCAGTGATTACTGGCCACCACCAAACGAAAAAAACAATTATTCTAATATAAGAACCTAACGACATAACATAATGGAAGTGGGCGACCACAAACCAAGTATCATGCAAAATATTGTCAAGGACACAAGCCGAAAGTATAATACCAGTTACACCCCCTATTGTAAACAACACAATAAAAGACAACACCCACCAAAATATAGGCTCACGCAAAGAGACACGACTTTTTAAAATCATGTATAACCATGAAAACACCTTTATTCCAGTAGGCACCCCAATAATCATAGTAACTGACCTAAAAAAAACAGCCGTCTTTACATCTAAACCTACTGTAAACATGTGATGACCTCACACAACACTACCAAGACAAACAATGGAAAACATAGCGAATAACAAACCATAAAACCCAAAAGTATCATATGAACAACCTAAATTACTACAAACATGTCTAATCATTCCAAACCCTGGCAAAATCAAAACATATACTTCAGGATGACCAAAAAACCAGAACATATGTTGAAATAATACAGGATCACCACCACCTAATGGATCAAAAAAAGCTGACCCAAATTTACGATCAAATAACAACATTGTAATAGCAGCAGCTAACACAGGAATAGTTAACAACAAAAGAATCGAAGTAAATAGATATGACCAAAGCAGTATAGAACTACGAGAAATAAATTTATCAACAAAAGCTGTGTACAAAGTACAAATAAATTTAATAGAACCTAAAACCCTAGATACACCAGCCAAGTGTAAAGAAAACATTAAAAAATCAACACCCTTTCTATCACTGAAAAGAGCGGAAGACAAAGGTGGATAAAAAGTCCAACCAATCCCAGCACCAAAACACATTCTCAAAACTAAAAACAGGATAGAAGGAAATAACAATCAAGCGCTCAAAGCTTTCAAGCGCGGTAAATTTAAATCGGGAAGACCCGACAACAACGGGATTAAGTATTTACCAAAGCCACCTATCAGAACAGGCATCAGAAAAAAAAATATCATTATAATACCATGGTTAGTGATCAAAAATTTATAACAATCTGAAGAAATAACATTAAAATAAGGCTCAACGAATTTAATACGTATCATAACGCTGAGACTCAAACCAACAAACCCAGACCATATACCTATCAAAGTATAAATCATACCTATACGCTTATGGTCCAGTGTAAAAAGCCAACTAAAAACTTTAAGATTAGTCATTATGAATTCATCAAATGACTTACATCACTTAGTGTTTTGAAAACACTTAGTCTAATTAACTTAATTTGATAAGAAAGAAGTCAAACTAAATTGACAATAAATTATTAGCAGTAACTCAACCATTTCTTTCAATAACCCCAACGGACATAACCCCACAACACCTCAGAAACAAAGCCTAATCCTAATATAACCAAAAATAAAAAATAGTATATAAAATTGCCAAACAATAAACCATTCTCAGGCATATTTAGCAACAAAGATATTTCTAAATCAAAAACAACAAAAAAGACAAGTAAAGAAAAGTAAGTAAAACCAAAACAATTAAAACTCAAGGAAGAAGAACTGAAACCACACTCATAAGGTCTAACCCAAGATACACTATTTATACTAATCTTGTTAAACAAACCAGAAGTAAAAAAAACTATAACTACCAACAACAGAAAAAATATTGACCCACCAAAAAACAAAGCTAACATAACCCCACAGTGCAAAACACATTACAGGGGTAAGAACCCTGCACTTAAACTTAGTTATATGAAGTAAATATACCAATGAAACACAAAGTTTTAAATTTACTATATCAAAGTAACCTGCAAAGCAGCCCTATTGGCCTATACTTATCTAACTTCCCACGCAGGACCAACAATCCCCAAAACTGCCATTCTAAATTAAACTAAAGTCAGACCAAATTTAACCCGTTAGCGGGACATAAATCCATCTCAACGTTAACAGCGTTGCGATTTAAACTAATCTACACAAACTAAATGACAACAGAAAATAACATCAAAATAAGCAGACATAAACCCACTGACCAAAAAAATTTAACGAAATAGTCATAACGAACACGAGGCAAAGTTGCACGAGACCACATAAAAAAAAGCAAATGTAAAGGAATAACGCACAAGCTTCACAAACCACCACCAAATAACAAAACTCTACCTAATCAAGAAAAAATGAAAATAATAATATACTCGCAAGCAAATAAACAAGTAAAAAATATCCCTCTATACTCAGTGTTAAAACCCCTAACCAACTCACTTTCCGATTCAGCATAATCAAACGGGGTACGATTTGTTTCACAGAGTATACAAATCAAAAACAACAAATAAGCACAAGGATACAAAAAAACACTAGGCCAGCCAGCCTCCCAATAACCAACTAAAGAATACCTATTATAACACAAACCACAAAAAATAACTATACACATAAAACAAGCTTCAAACCTTACAGAACTAAATGCAGAACGCATGGAACCTAACATAGAATACTTACTATACCTACCCCAACCGGCACATAACAAAGCATAACTTCCAAAAGAAGTTATAACTAAAAACCACAAAACAGAGAATTTCATACCATAGCTTCTACAGTAACCACCGTAAAGCAAACAATAAAATACAACTATTAATACCAACAAAAAAACGCCCAACAAAGACACATAACTACGTCTTTGAAAACCAAATAACTTAAACTTAACCACTAACTTAAGCAAATCAGCAAAACTTTGAAGTAAACCCATTATACCAACCTTATTAGGACCCTTACGAATTTGCGCATAACCTAAAATCTTACGCTCACCTAAAATAAAGAAAGCAATCACTAAAAGGCTTATTAACAAACCCACAACACCTGTCAAAAACATAAAGATCATAGCGACTTGATAAACATCACCATAGGTTAGACAAACCAACATTCTATATAAACTAAAATCGCCATATAACGAAGAGAAAATCCACCTCTGAGACGCAAACCCAGTATTCTGTATAAAATACATCGTTAAATTACAAAGCCGCTTCAAGCGGTTCTTTTACGTGTAAAGTAAATATTTTAAATAAAATACATTGCAAATTAATATCAACTGTTGTAAACACAAGATAAATATTCATCCCCAGCCAACTTATACAAAAAGAACTGCTCTGATAAGCTATAGACCGACCAAATGATCAATATATAAATAGAAGAATAAACAATACTCAAACAAACCCTTAGCTTATAAAATAAGGGTAAAGATAGAGGGGTTATTAAAAACAAAAAACAAAAAAGCCAAAACCTTTCCTTAGTTCCACCCATCCGCTTAAGATAAAAAAAATAACATAGACAAGCAACCGCCCAAATAGAATAGTACCTATACACAAAAGAAGTAAGAACAAAATCTGCACAAAAACAAGCAACCAATAAAGTGGATACAGAAGAAAGAGATATGTGACACCAAACATACTCCCAACCCATACTGTAAAGCCAAAATAAACCTGAACATAACAGAATCGTTAAAAAGCAATCTGTGTATAACACACTTTCACAAACACCCCCTTCCGCAAGTAAAAATCTAAAAAATAAAACAGGAAACTTTAAAACCACACTAACTAAAAAGATAAAAAATCATTTACTATTAGCAAATACAAAATAAACCCAAATCATAAAGGGGAATAAACCCAACTTAATTAAAAACCCTACTAAAACTAAATAGTATAAACTAAAGAATAAAACACCCCTCATTAAAAAAACTGATGATACACCAGACATTACCACATAAACCAACAACCCCCCATAAAATTTCAATTTATCAAACTCCCTAGTATAAAAGAAACAAGGTATTATTGACAATCCAGCCAACTCCAAAAAAACCCAAAACCCTAAAAGAGAATCTGCTAAAGCACAACCCACACAAAAAATAATTGATAGAATAACAGAAAATAAGATCAAGTCTCAATGTACACGCATTAACATATTTAATGATCAACGGAAAATGATAAAATACTAGTCACAATGTACCAATGCACTAGTGCTACAAATACCTCATAAAAAAAAACGATGGACAATATTAACAACCATCACCAATTTGCTACACAAAATTGACCAACCGCAACAGCACCAAAACAACCCAAACTTAATTTAATAAAAGGACGGAATATCATAACAAATGGACGGATAATATAACTAATTGTTTCAGCACAACAGACAAGAGGACAAATATATAGTGGAGTGCCCAACGGCACAAACCCCCTAAAGAACTCAAGAGGAGAATTAAAAAAACGGGCTAATAACAAACTTACAAAACAAAAGAAAACGTATGACATTAAAACGATAGCAAAAAAGAAGGGAGAATATATGTATGGAAAACGATAACCAAGGAATAAAATCATAACCATACCTAGTATAGCTAGATAATAATAAGAGTTTAAACCTAGAATACGAGTATAAATTAAACTTGATAAACTTGAATAACCACTAAAGATCATAACTCAGCCAAATGTGGAACACATATTAAGGGGACATGAACCCCACAGTTTAAATTAACTTATCGGCCTCCCTAATAAAAATTATCTTCAGTGCTTCAAACTAACGCTTTAAATATTAAGCTAAAGGAAAAGTAGACTACAAGTCAACCTCTATAACCAAAATATAGTATGCCCACACACCTTACTAAACTAAATCACAACAACACCTAAATAACATCAAAAACAAAGATAAAGAAATAAAAAACTAAAACTAAATATAGCATAATAGCAACACTCAAATCTTTCACCACGTATCAAAATATGACCACATAGTACTAAAGGAATTAACCCAGCAAAAAATAGATAAAACCCCCAAAAAATACAATAAACCACTGAAAATGTAGAAGAGGATAACAAAAACACCTCGCAAAAAAACTGGACAGTGGGGGGAAATGAACACAATGAAAGTAAACCAAAAATCACTACTAAGGTAGGAAGTGAACCCCCTAAACTAGACTTTAATAGTACTAATTTACGTGTGTTTGAGACATCATAAAAAAACCACAAAAAACCAAACACTAAACCCGCACTAACTCCATGACCGAGGCAATAAAAGAAAGATAAATTGATTCCAGACCAATCCCCTACAAAAAACCCAATAAAAGGGACTAAAATATGAGACAACCTTAAAAAAGCAAGCCAACGCTTACCATCCAATTCACCAGAAGCAGTTATTAAAAAAAACACACTGAAGATACAACATAAATAAATGTAAACAATCAAGTTACTTGAAAAAATAAAAGGTGTGCACCGATATATACCCAGTATCCCTAACTTCATAATATAACCCCTTAAAAACATAGACACAATACTAGTAGCTTCCGCATGAACAATTGGTAATCAAGTATGAAACGGAAACAACGGTACCTTTGTAAAAAAAATAAACGCTAAAACTATATAAAAAATTAAATAGTTATCATCAAAACCTCAAGAACTAAAAAACAAACTACTTTTACTATAAGATAAGTATAAAAGAATCAAAATTAAAGGAAGTCTCGTAAAAAGCAAATACACAGCAAAATATCAACCCGCTATAAACCGCTCAGAATAAGGAGAATCACAAAAAATTAAGTACAATAGGGGCAACATTGATAATTCATAAAAACATCAAAACAATATACAATGATTTGAACAAAAACATAAAACTGTAAAAGTTAAACTTAACCCCAAAAACCATAACCTCTCATTCTTAATGCCAAGCAAAGTGTTAAAAACCCCATATAAACCCAAGAAAAAGACAAGCAATATCAAATAAAAAGAAACAGAATCAAATAAAAAATAACCACTACTCACTGTTGATGAAGCAAAACCGCTTAAACCCAAAGAATACAACAAAGGACACAATAATAATAAACCAAATGCTAAAAAGAAATTAAATCTAATGAATTTGTACACTCTCATACCCGCGTCAATACCACTAAACCTATGATTACTTCAACAGTTGAAACAACCATTAAAACAATGAATATAATATGACTATCAGACACAGATAACAACAAACTAAAAAGAAGAAGTAGAACATTAAAATTTTCTAGTATTATTAAACAATTTAAAAATCGAGTTAAAGATAAAATAAACCCCAACATAATAACAACGAAAAGGTACAAATATAAAAACACCATCCTAAAAAATAATACTCTTGCAAGCGCTAGAAATATTAGACCAAAAGAGCTTATATGAAAACATTACAAACACCATTCTAATAGAAAACACTTGACAAACTTGTAAATAAGGATACTCGGGGTGACAAGCACCAAGATAAGTTAAACATACAAATAAACAAACAAGCACCCAAAATACCACCTGACGAGAAACAAAATAAGCACTAGAATTATTAAAAGTGGGAACCCACATAAAAAAAAGCAAACTAGCAACAAGAACCAACCCACCAATCTTAGATTCAACTGAACGAAGCATAGCATAATAAATCAAAAAATACCACTCAGGCTTGATAGAAACTGGCGTAACCAAAGGATCTGATTCAAGGTAACCTTCTGTATCCACTACTAAATCCGGAACTAACCACATAAAACACACCAAAAGAAGACAAATTACAACTAAGCAAAAAAAATCCTTGGTGGTAAAATAAGAATGAAAATATACTACATCCCCGTACCCAAATGATGAAAATAAAGGATTATTAGAACCGGACGAATGAAGATAAAATAAATGAAGCACCATCAAACCTAATATAACAAACCCCAAAACAACATGAGCTGAAAATACACGAACTAAAGTTACTTTAGTTACCGAAAAACCGCCCACTAAGTACTTAAATATAGTAGGTCCTACTATAGGCACTCTCTCGGCTATAGCAGTCAATACCGTAGCAGCTCAATACGACATTTGATGCCAAGGTAAAATATAACCTAAAAAAGCTTCTGCCATAGTTAAAATATATAAAATAAAACCTACATTCCAAACACCCTTCTTAGTATAACTAGAGTAATATAAAGCACGGCCCATATGTACAAAAAATAAAATAAAAAGTATGGTGACACCCCAAATATGTCAGTAACGAATACATCAAGTAAAAAATGAATCATTAGTTAACTCCATCACACAACGAAACCTTAGTTCAGAATCAGCAACGTATAAAAATGAAAGTATAATTCCAGTAACAATTTGAAATACCATAAACGCTGAAATCATAAACCCACTACACCAATAATAACTTAAAGAATAATTAGTAGGTAAATCAATAACATTACGACGCACTAATAAAACCATTTCTTTACTGATACAAAAAAGTAATCAACAAAACCACAATTTGCCAGTTTAAATAACCTATCAGTAAAGCAAACATAAACGCAAGCGTAAACTAATAATCATATATAATCGACGAAATGCCAATACCAAGTAACTACAGTACAACGATAAACACCAGCCAACTTTACGCCCAAATACAAAATTATTATCAAACCAACCACTCCGATAAAAACATGAATAAAATGCAACCCCACAGTGCAAAAGCAGCTAGCATAAAACCTAGAATCAATCAAATTTATAAAGATTTCATTAAACTCAAACAACTGTAGCATTATAAAACCACTTCCTAAGAGTATAGTCAATAAAAGTAACACCCAAGAATAAGACCAAAACATAACATGATGAAACCCAGTAACACTAATCCTAGAACCTAACAATAAAAAACAGCCCATAAAAGGTATCTCCAAAGAACCCGATAAAGCAATTGATGATTTTTTATCAAATCAAAAACAACTCACTAATAAGCTACCAAAAGCCAAAACCTCACTAAGAATAAATAATCAAAAAGCCGACTCATAATGAAAATTTCAATTTAATAAATCGAACCAAAAAAATATAATAGAAAACACTATAACAGGAAGCAAAAATAACAAAATACTAAGCTTCCATAAAAATAAACTTACTACCAAAGCCCCTAACATAAAAGAATTCAAAATAGGCAAAAATGACACCTTTATGTTATCTAAAACTAGATCTCCACTTTGGAAAAGTGATATAATATGGATTATACTAATAACATAAACTTACCATATACAGCAAGTACCCATTGATACTACACACATCCCCAAACAAATTTAGAGAATATACTACACACATCCCCAAACAAATTTAGAGAATATACTACACACATCCCCAAACAAATTTAGAGAATATACTACACACATCCCCAAACAAATTTAGAGAATATACTACACACATCCCCAAACAAATTTAGAGAATATACTACACACATCCCCAAACAAATTTAGAGAATATACTACACACATCCCCAAACAAATTTAGAGAATATACTACACACATCCCCAAACAAATTTAGAGAATATACTACACACATCCCCAAACAAATTAATACAATACACAGCTAACAACCAAAACTATCACTAATAAGCCCATTAACAAGTTTATTAATTTGCTTAAGCTATACACTGTTCAAAACTTAGCTGTGTCAGCTAACAATGATATACATTCCTTATCCCAACGATAATAAAATTGACTTAATATTATACGTAAACCGTTGAATAACTCAAAAAAGTATTCAACTAAATTGTCTGATCCAAAAAGTGAACTACTCCATCACCTGCCCACAACACTAGTATATAAAAAATAAGCGATAACAATTGAAATTATTTGAAAAAGTAAAGTACTAAGTGTAATTCAATTATACCCAATATAACATTCATCTAAACTTGTACCGGTAAAATAGTTAAGTAATAACCATACATATACCATAACCCCCCTACCACAAATATAGTACACGCCAGAAGAAAGACTAGCCTTAATATTCCTGAGTATTACGCACAAACGAAAAGAGTAAAAATAAGACAAAAAAACACATAATAGAGTAAAGAATAACATAGGTAAATTTACTACAGTTGAAAACCTACTGAGTAGAAGATGCTTAGTAAAGAAAACTCCTATAAACGGTGCTCCTGATAAACCTAAAACAACAGAATAAAGTCTGAATATACCCCAAGGCCCATATAAAATTCTAGAATAAATACAGTTTCTAGCCTGGGAACCAGTAGTACCTCTCATAACATCCCCAACTAACATAAATAAAAGGCACTTTGAGACTCCATGTCTAACTAATTGGAACAGAGATAACACTAAGTCCCCATAAATTAAATAAAATACACACCAAGCTACTTTATTACAAGTTGATAAAGCAACTATCTTCTTTAAATCTAAAAAGAAAAAACAACATAACCCCGTGGTAAATATTGTTATCAAAAGACAAATGAAAACCCCATAAATTTTTTTTGAATAAGAAATAACATCGTAACGCATTCTGAATCACACCCCTGCAGCCACTAAAGTGGATGAATGAACTAGAGAACTCACGGGGGTAGGAGCGCGCATAGCTTCTAGTAATCAACTAATAAATGGAAAGCTTGCACTCTTTGTTAAAATAATAAAAAAAAATAACAAGCTCCACCAAACTCCGCTAAAACTTCTAAAAACTGCTAAAGCAATAGCGAAAAATAAGCATACATCACCAAAACGAGAGGAAACCAACGTAATAACCGAAGCACGTAAACTCAAGTAGCTTAAATAAAAAATTATTAAAAAATAACTTACCACCCCTAAATACTCTCAAAATATCAAAGTAGTAAGAAAATCACCTGTAACAACTAACCTAGCCATTACAGAAACAAAAAGAACAATTATCTTATTTAAATCAAATCCAGCCAAGCCCCCCCCAAAATAATGGTGGGTGTATTTATAAACGTAATAAAAACAGGTTCCTAACATTAACAATATAAACAAAGTTACACTATCTACAATTTTTAAAGAACTTCACAGGCCCCCTTTACAATATAAAAGCTTAAAAATCGTGATACTGAAAAGGGGGCCGCTGTAACAACATAAAGAAAATATTAGAAATACTATTAACCTAATTCAACAAACTGACATATAAAGCATAAGATAATAAATACCAATTCTATGGCCGTAACATAGACTCTATTATGCTAGTGATTAGGAAAACTTCCATAATTAACGCTTAAAGCTAACTCATATAATTCTGACATAACCACAAACAGTTAATATTGTTAACAAAAACAACCATTCTGATTTCAAATCAAAAGCACGTAAAGTGTTACTAACTAACCCCTACAAGTAAAAAAGCTTAAAAGCTGTAAATTGACCCTAAACCAACCCCATAAATATCTCTGGCATTTTTACAAAATAAATTTATTATAAGTTTAATAAAGCTAATATGTACCTAGATTAACTCCCGTTCAATTAAGCATTATACACGTAAATTTTCATAATCTGACGTGTAATAACAAGACAATTTCACCAAATTTAAACCCCTTGGCTATGATAAACCAAAAAAAGAAAAACAGAATTTAGTGTATTTAAATATGTTTCTTAAATAAATAAATATTTAACAAAGTCCTCGAACCACCTAGTTAGCTTATTAAGCTTTACAAGGATTTACAATCCTTTGCATTTTATATGCTAAACCAGA